GAGTTCGACCCAATGCTTTATTTCTGTCCTAGTTGATCCCGATTCGACATTAGAAGTATATTGATTGTTCCCCAATAACCGAATACTTTTTTCTGTAAATACTGCATATTTGATTCCATCCATAAATCCATTTTATTCCCTATGAGTTCCAGTATCGATAAGAATTCTAGTTCTTACTGTTCATATGTTATGGTATGAATATACCATACCAATTCGTTATGTATGGATGATGAGATTCCATTGATACAGAGCCAATTCCAATAGACTTATTGAATGTTCCCATTGGCGTGCATCCAGCAGGAATTGAACCTACGAATTTGCCAATTATGAGTTGGGCGCTTTAACCATTCAGCCATGGATGCTTAACAGAGATCATCGTACATCGTGAATAACCAAATTCCAATTGAAATGAAATCTTTAGGAGGAATCAATGAAACGACATCAATTAAAATCCTGGATCTTCGAATTGAGAGAGATCAAGAATTCTCACTATTTCTTAGATTCATGGATAAAATTCTATTCAGTGGGATCTTTCACTCACATTTTTTTCCACCAAGAACGTTTTATGAAACTCTTTGACCCCCGAATTTGGAGTATCCTACTTTCACAGGGTGCAACAAGCAATCGATATTTCACGATCAAAGGTGTAGTACTGCTTGTAGTAGTGGTCCTTATATCTCGTATTAACAATCGAAAGATGGTCGAAAGAAAAAATCTCTATTTGATGGGGCTTCTTCCTATACCTATGAATTCCATTGGACCCAGAAATGAGACATTGGAAGAATCTTTTTGGTCTTCCAATAGAAATAGGTTGATTGTTTCGCTCCTGTATCTTCCAAAAGGGAAAAAGATTTCTGAGAGTTGTTTCATGGATCCGCAAGAGAGTACTTGGGTTCTCCCAATAAAGAAAAAGTGTATCATGCCTGAATCTAACCGGGGTTCGCGGTGGTGGAGGAACCGGATCGGAAAAAAGAGGGATTCTAGTTGTCAGATATCTAATGAAACCGTAGCTGGAATTGAGATCTCATTCAAAGAGAAAGATAGCAAATATCTGGAGTTTCATTTTTTATCCTATACGGATGATCCGATCCGCAAGGACCATGATTGGGAATTGTTTGATCGTCTTTCTCCGAGGAAGAAACGAAACATAATCAACTTGAATTCGGGACAGCTATTCGAAATCTTAGGGAAAGACTTGATTTCTTATCTCATGTCTGCTTTTCGTGAAAAAAGACCAATTGAGGGGGAGAGTTTCTTCAAACAACAAGGAGCTGGGGCAACTATGCAATCCAATGATATTGAGCATGTTTCCCATCTCTTCTCGAGAAACAAGTGGGGTATTTCTTTGCAAAATTGTGCTCAATTTCATATGTGGCAATTCCGCCAAGATCTCTTGGTTAGTTGGGGGAAGAATCAGCACGAATCGGATTTTTTGAGGAACGTCTCGAGAGAGAATTGGATTTGGTTAGACAATGTGTGGTTGGTAAACAAGGATCGGTTTTTTAGCAAGGTACGGAATGTATTGTCAAATATTCAATATGATTCCACAAGATCTATTTTCGTTCAAGTAACGGATTCTAGCCAATGGAAAGGATCTTCTTCTGATCAATCCAGAGATCATTTCGATTCCGTTAGAAATGAGGATTCAGAATATCACACATTGATCGATCAAACAGAGATTCAGCAACTAAAAGAGAGATCGATTCTTTGGGATCCTTCCTTTCTTCAAATGGAACGAACAGAGATAGAATCAGATCGATTCCCGAAATGCCTTTTTGGATCTTCCTCCATGTCCTGGCTATTCACGGAACCTGAGAAGCGGATGAATAATCATCTGCTTCCGGAAGAAATCGAAGAATTTCTTGGGAATCCTACAAGATCAATTCGTTCTTTTTTCTCTGACAGATGGTCAGAACTTCATCTGGGTTCGAATCCTACTGAGAGGTCCACTAGAGATCAGAAATTGTTGAAGAAAAAACAAGATGTTTCTTTTGTCCCTTCCAGGCGAGCGGAAAATAAAGAAATGGTTGATATATTCAAGATAATTACGTATTTACAAAATACCGTCTCAATTCATCCTTCGGAACCATATCACATCCCGGATCTGGTTCCAAAGGATGAACCGGATATGGACAGTTCCAATAAGATTTCATTCTTGAACAAAAATCCATTTTTTTATTTCTTTCATCTATTCCATGACCGGAACAAAGGGGGATACGCGTTACGCCACGATTTTTTTGAATCAGAAGAGAGATTCCCAGAAATGGCGGATCTATTCACTCTATCAATAACCGAGCCGGATCTGGTGTATCATAGGGGATTTGCCTTTTCTATTGATTCCTACGGGTTGGATCAAAAAAAATTCTTGAATGAGGTATTCAACTCCAGAGATGAATCGAAAAAGAAATCCTTATTGGTTCTACCTCCTCTTTTTTATGAGGAGAATGAATCTTTTTCTCGAAGGATCAGAAAAAAATCGGTCCGGATCTACTGCGGGAAT